GTTTTTGACATTTCGATTAATTTGGTGTAAATATACCTCCCCCCGAAAAAAAGAAGTCCTTTGATTATTATTCATTGTTAATAAAGCTAATAAATTTATTTTTTTTTTTAATTTTTCCCTTTCTTCGTTATCTTTACCCCATAAAGATATTGAATAAAAGGGACTATTTTTTTTTCCATTGACATTTTGAAAATGAACGTTTAAATATCCTTCAAAAACAAGTAAGTAGATTCGAAACATATAAAATGCAGTTAATCCTGCTGTGTAACAGGCTATTATTCCGAAAATGGGTGAATACAACCAACTATCATTAAGAATCTCATCCTTGGACCAAAAACAGGCAAAGGGCGGAATACCACAAAGAGAAAGTGTACCTATTAAAAAAGAAGTTTTTGTAATTGGTGCATGTTTTGTTAAACCGCCCATAAGAACCATATTTTGACTTTTATCTGGAGAATACCCAACAACAGCTTCCATTGAATGAATAATGGATCCGGATCCTAAAAACAACAATGCTTTTGAATAAGCATGAGCAATCAAATGGAATAAAGCGGCTCGATAAGAGCCCATACCTAGAGCGAACATCATATAACCCAATTGAGATATTGTAGAATAGGCTAAATTTTTCTTTATATCTTTTTGAGCAAGAGCTAAAGTAGCCCCTAAGATCACTGTTATTATACCTATGAACGCTATCCCGTTCATTATAAGGGGTATGACTATGAAAAGGGGAATAAGTCGGGCTACAAGAAAAATTCCCGCCGCTACCATAGTAGCAGCGTGTATAAGAGCCGAAATTGGAGTAGGCCCTTCCATAGCATCCGGTAACCATACATGAAGGGGGAATTGGGCAGATTTAGAAACCGAACCGCAAAATAAGAAGAAAGCACACAAAGTAACAAAAAAAAGATTCACCTCATTATTATAAATCAAACTGTTGAATATTGGAAACAAATCCCGAAATTCCAAACTACCTGTTATCCAATAGAGACCTAAAATTCCTAATAATAAACCAAAATCCCCTACACGATTAGTTACAAACGCTTTTTGACAAGCATTTGCCGCAATAGGACGTGTGAACCAAAAACCTATTAATAGATACGAACACATTCCAACTAATTCCCAAAAAATATAAATTTGTATCAAATTAGAACTAGTAACTAATCCCAACATGGAAGTATTAAAAAAACTCATATAAGTAAAAAATCTCAAATATCCCTGATCGTGAAACATATAATTATCACTGTAAATAAAAACCAGAATACCTACTGTAGTGATTAATATTGACATAATAGAAGTAAGTGAATCGATCAAGTAGCCAAACTCTAAAGAAAGATCAGTATTTATAGTCCAAGACCATACATATTGATAGATAGAACTGTTATGGATTTGGTGAATAGATAGATCGACTGAAAAAATCATAACTATAGTTAACAATAAAATACTAGGAAAGGCCCACATACGGCGAAGATTTTTTGTTGCTGCGGGAAAAAATAGAAGTCCCACTCCTATTAACATAGGAGTTGGAAGTGGAATAAAAGGGATGATCCATGATGATTGATGTATATATTCCATAAAAAAAAAGAAAAAAGATTTTGATTCTTAATGAGTTTTGTTTCTTATTCTCCGATTTTGTGTTATCTTTTTTGTTTTGTATGTAAAGGGGTTCGGTTAATAAAAAAAAGTCAAAATATTAAAAAAATTATATACTTTTACTTATTCTTAATCTTTGTACAATACTTCCATCTAAAGTACAACGTAAAAATGGGCCAAAAACAAAAATGAAATTTTTAGTAAAAATAAACTTTTTTGTTTTTAGTAATATTTATTATTAATTATTGATTATTGATTAATAAAATGAATTCAATTCTTATTTTTTTTAGAGTAGGTATAAATAATTGCACCAAAACTAAGAAGATTCGTTTATTTTGATATGAATAAGAAACAATTCATATGATATGACCCAATAAAATAAGAATTTTTTTATTATTCCTAAACGTTAGTTCATTTTTTGAGCTATTTTAACTAATTTCTTATTTTCTATTACAAGTACAACAAAAAGATATCTATGTTGGCTAAACAGTTTTGAACTGGGGTATACTATCTCAAGTCAAACTTGAGATAGGAAGGGGGTTCGGGTTGGATGGCCGTTCCAAAAAAGCGCACCTCTATATCAAAACGAATCATTCACAATGCTTTTTGGAAAAAGAGGGGATATTGGACAGCATTAAAAGCTTTTTCATTATCGCAATCGATTATTACAGGGAACTCAAAAAGTTTTTTTTCTAATAAAAAAAATTTTCTTTATAGAAAAGAATCTGAATCCAGCTAGTTCGGATTCTTTTCTATAAAGAATATATCTTATTTCTTTATATTCTAATAGCATTCTATATTTTTTAGAAGACTGTTCTCTATTTTTATTTATATTATATTGTAAATAAATATAAAAATACTTTGTTTGAATGTAGTTTCAAACTTTTGCTATATAAATTTTTGATGTTGTTGACTAAATTTACTATCTTTCTTTCATTGAAAAAATAGAAATGTATTTCTTTATATTCGGAAAATTAAATTTTAAACAACTAAAAAACGAATCATTAAAAGCTACCAAAAAACTTTTTCTTGATCCTGGCTTGAAGTCGGAACTATTTTATTTAGTTCCGATTGGAGTCAAGTATAAAGTACTAAAAATCCACTAACTCTCCGTTTTAAATGTTAAAACTTGTATAATATGGATTCCATATAGAATAAAAAAAGTACAACTTCATATTTTTATCATCGTTAATATTAGCAAAATAAGAAAATTCTAATTCTAACTAAACTCTTTAATGTTTGGTAAACAAATATTGTATTTGATTGAATTAATTCTTTCAATCTCGACTATTGACTAAAAATAGGTTATTATTCGTTCTAGTAAGCCGCTATGGTGAAATTGGTAGACACGCTGCTCTTAGGAAGCAGTGCTATAGCATCTCGGTTCGAATCCGAGTAGCGGCATGGCATCTTTTTTTTTATAAAAGAATAAGTCCTATAATTAATTCAATTCCCGATTTCTATTAATTCAATTCCCGATTTCTATTTTTTCAATTCCTAGTCTTCAAACCCCCCTTTCCCTTTTTTTCATTTTTTTTTTTTATGATATTTTCAACTTTAGAACATATATTAACTCATATATCGTTTTCGATCGTATCAATTCTAATTTCAATTCATTTGATAACCTTATTATTCAATGAAATCATAGAATTCTATGATTCGTCCAAAAAAGGTACGATAATAACTTTTTTCTGTATAACGGGATTGTTAGTTACTCGTTGGGTTTTTTCGGGCCATTTACCATTTAGTAATTTATATGAATCATTAATCTTTCTATCATGGGGTTTTTCGATTTTTCATATGGTTTTGTGTTTGAAAAATCATAAAAATTATTTAAGTACAATAATTGCACCAAGTGTTATTTTTACCCAAGCCTTTGCTACTTCGGGTCTTTTAACCGAAATCCATCAATCCACAATATTAGTACCCGCCCTAAAATCCCATTGGTTAATGATGCACGTAAGTATGATGATATTAGGTTATGCAGCTCTTTTATTCGGATCTTTATTATCAATAGCTATTTTAGTCATTACATTTAGAGAAATCATACAAATTATCGCTTTTACCACTCATTTTTATTTTTCAAATGAATCGTTTTCTTTTTCTGGAAATTATTACAGATCTCAATTTATTCAACAATTGGATCGTTGGGGTTATCGTACTATTAGTTTAGGTTTTCTCTTTTTAACGATAGGTATTCTTTCAGGAGCAGTATGGGCTAATGAGGCATGGGGGTCATACTGGAATTGGGATCCAAAGGAAACTTGGGCTTTTATTACTTGGGCCATATTCGCAATTTATTTACATACTAGAAAAAATAAAAAATGGGAAGGTGTAAACTCTTCCATAGTAGCTTCTATAGGCTTTTTTATAATTTGGATATGTTATTTTGGGATCAATCTATTAGGACTAGGACTCCATAGTTATGGGTCATTTACATCTAGTTGATTTAAGGGGGTAAAGGATCTTACAAATACAAATATAGATATTTAAAGGGTATTCTAAGAAAATTTCCGATAAATAAATTGTCGAGAACCCTTTAAATCAAGTAATATAGTGATTCAAGGGGTTCTCACAAACAACAAACCTATTCGATTCGAATTCCTTTTTTGTTAAATTAAGCGACGGAAAAATACCTTTTTATTGTACATTGAGTTTATCGGTGTATTTCGGTTTTTGATTGTTTGGTTTTCTTCATTTATTCACGAAAACTATCTATAAAAAATTAGATAGAATACCCTCAACCTTGTCAACCGAGAAAGAGAAAATGAAATCCGGATAAATACCAATACCTATTACGGGTATAAGTATAGAAATGGAAATAAATAATTCTCGCGGACCAGAATCAAAAAAATAAGAGTTTGGTGTATTAAAAAGCTTATATCCATAAAACATCTGCCGTAAGATAGATAATGAATAAATAGGAGTTAATATCATTCCAATTGCTGTTATAAAAGTAATTAGTATTTTTGTCATTAAAAGATATTTCTTGCTGGTAATTATTCCAAAAAAAACTATCAATTCTGCAACAAAACCGCTCATGCCCGGCACTGCAAGAGAAGCCATCGATAATATACTGAAAATCGTGAAGATTTTTGGCATTGGGATAGCCATCCCTCCCATTTCGTCGAGATAAAGAAGACGTAGTCTATCATAACTGGCTCCCGCCAAGAAAAAAAGCGCAGCGCCAATAAATCCATGAGAGATTATTTGTAAAATAACCCCGTTAAGCCCCGTATCACTTATAGAAGCAATTCCTATAATTAGGAAACCCATATGAGATACCGAGGAATAGGCTATCCTTTTTTTTAAATTACGTTGACCAAGAGATGTTGAAGCTGCATAAATTATTTGAATTGAACCTAATATCATTAACCAGGGGCAAAATATATAATGAGCGTGGGGTAATAATTCCATATTAATTCGAACCAATCCATACGCTCCCATTTTTAATAAAATTCCGGCTAAAAGCATACAAGTGCTGTAATGTGCCTCTCCGTGGGTGTCTGGTAACCATGTATGTAAGGGTATAATCGGTGATTTGACAGCAAAAGCAATAAGAAATCCCACATAGAATAATATTTCCAGCGCCAGTGGATATGATTGATGAGTTAATGTTTCAAAATTAAATGTTGGCTCATTAGAACCATATAAACCCATACCTAGAATTCCTATTAATAAAAAAACAGAACTTACCGCAGTGTATAAAAGAAACTTTGTAGCCGAATACAAACGTTTCTTACCCCCCCACATAGATAAAAGTAGATAAACGGGAATTAATTCTAATTCCCACATGATGAAAAAAAGTAAAATGTCTCGAGAAGAAAATGGTCCTATTTGACCGCTATACATTGCTAACATCAGGAAATGGAAGAATCGAGATTCTCGAGTAACTGGCTGGGCCGCTAAAGTAGCTAAAGTGGTGATAAATCCAGTCAATAAAATGGGTCCTATAGAGAGTCCATCTACTCCTAATCTCCAGTAAAAGTCAAAAAAATTGATCCATTTATAATTCTCGGTCAGTTGGGTTAATGGATCATCCAGTTGGAACTGATAACAAAATGCGTAGTTTGTTAGAAGGAGATCTATTAAGCATATACCAATAGTATACCACCTGATTACCTTATTTCCTCTTTGTGGAAATAAGAAAATTAAGGAACCCCCTGCTATTGGCAAAATTACAACTATTGTTAACCAAGGAAAATAATTCGTGATAAAAATAAGATACACTTGGGCCAGAAAAACCCGCGTTCAAAATAGAAAAAAATATTCTCTTTTGAACGCGGGTTTTTGCCAGTAAAAAAACGTATTTGTGTGATGTTTTTTGAAACGTATCAATAAGCTAGGCCCATGCTTCGTGTTGTTTCATGCCATAAATAAACTCTAACACTTAAAAAATCCGTCGGACAGGCGGATTCACACCTCTTACAACCCACACAGTCCTCCGTTCTTGGGGCAGAAGCTATTTGCTTAGCTTTACATCCGTCCCAAGGTATCATTTCTAATACATCTGTGGGGCAGGCTCGGACACATTGAGTACATCCTATACATGTATTATAAATCTTTACTGAGTGTGACATTAGATCTATAGTAATTTTTATCAAAAATTAAAAATTTTCTATCTAGTAAACTCGTAAATGGATCATATATTTAGACACCAGATGAATCAATGATTTACCCGAATTTTGCTAAATCGACTTCTAGATCAATTCATAAATCAATTCATAATAAGAGAAGAGGACCAATATACTTTGATTTATTCTATTTTTGCAAACATGATCATAAGTTGTGTAGTATACATGCTAATTTAAATTGATGAATCTTACACTATTTTCACTATTTTAAATTCCCTTAATCATGATTCATTAATGATTAATACTATTTATTCAACAAATTCGATTGATTGATACGAGTTGATTTTCTATTCCGATAAATTGAAGAAACAATAGCCGGTCCAATAGCTGCTTCAGCGGCTGCAATAGCTATTACAAAAATAGAAAAAATATTTCCTTTTAATTGGCGACTATCAAAAAAATCAGAAAAGGTTACGAGATTGATATTCACTGCATTCAGTATAAGTTCAAGACACATAAGGGCTCTAACCATATTTCGGCTCGTGATCAATCCACAGATACCGATAGAAAATAAATAAGCACTCAAAACAAGTACATGTTCGAACATCATTGACCAACCCCTTACTCTATCAATTTTCATTCATTTCAATATGAACAATAATTCGATGGATTCAATTGACTAAAGAATCTAAAACCAGTCCGGAACAAAAGAATATATCGACAATAAATAAAAAACTTATTTTTTACACAAACGCCCTTTCACGTTCACATAGAATTCAACGGAAAGAAATGTGATAAAATCTAAAAAAAGTCAATTTTTTTAGATTTTTTATTGCTAGTTCTAAAAATTTCTTACTGGCGGGCCACGACAATTGCACCTATCAAAGCAGCTAAAAGAATTATTGAAATCAGTTCAAACGGAAGAAAAAAATCTGTTGATAAATGAATTCCAATTTGTTGACTAGTACTTATCAAATCTTGCTCTATAATCTGATTGGATCTTGTAGTCCAAATAATCCCGTACCACGATGTATCTGGAATAGTAGTTATTAGTGAAACAAAAATACCTGTACAAACTATCAAAGTAATTCCATCCCCAACGGTCCAAAGATGAGAATCTTGGTAATATTCTGAACCATTCATGAACATCACAGCAAATATGATTAAAACGTTTATAGCTCCCACGTAAATAAGTATCTGTGCTGCAGCTACAAAATGGGAGTTTGATAAAATATAGAATAAAGATATACAAACAAGAACGAGTCCCAATGAAAAAGCAGAAAAAATTGGGTTGGTAAGTAATACTACTCCTAGACTTCCTAATACAAGACCCGATCCCAGAAAAACTAAAAGAAAATCATGTAGCGATTGGGGTAAATCCATTCTATGTAAAATAAGAGATAAATAAATCGAAATTTCATGACCTTATTGATACGACCGGGAAAAAATTGTATATATTATATTTCTCTTCACATTGAATTCAATCAAATACTAAGCAATGGGGAGTAATATAGGTACAGTTAGAGTACCAATGATATTGTATTTTTCTTTTTATACGGAAGAGTGGATTGAAACTGTACGAAACCGAAAAACTATAGTCTATTAAGTATATATACTTAATAGATTATAGTTATATAATTATATAATATAGAATATTTTCGAATAGAATATATAAAAAAAAATATTTATTCATTTTTGAATAATAATTTTTTATATTATTCAAATTTATATTTATTTTATTCTATTTTCATATTTATTTAGATATTATATATTATAGAATGATTTTCTATAAGAATTTGATTTAATTAAAAAAAATATTAACTTAATCTTATTTTATTTGAATTGTTCGAATTGTATAATCATCCATTACTGGCGTTGCTAAACGTCCTAAAGAAATTTGGTTATAATTCAACTCGTGACGATCATAAGTCGAAAGTTCATATTCTTCAGTCATTGATAAACAATTTGTTGGACAATACTCAATACAGTTACCACAAAATATACAAATTCCGAAATCAATACTGTAATTAAGCAATCGTTTCTTTCGAATATAAGTTTCTAGTTTCCAATCAACAACGGGTAGATCTATAGGACATACACGAACACATACTTCACAAGCAATGCATTTATCAAATTCAAAATGGATTCGACCACGGAAACGTTCCGATGTAATTAATTTTTCATAAGGATATTGAATAGTTACAGGTAAACGATTTGCGTGGGATAAGGTAATCACGAAACTTTGACCAATGTATCTTGCAGCTCGGACTGTTTGTTGACCATAATTCATAAACCCAGTTAATAGAAGGAACATGTCGTGAATATCTATGAATATTTTTATTTCATTTCTTTCTCTTGTTTGAAACAAATTATGAATAGAGAAGATCAACCTTTTACATTGAAAAAAGTTGAGATGAGGTTGTTAATAATAGATTGCCGAGAGAGATAGGTAAAAGAAACTTCCACCCAAGATTTAATAATTGGTCCATTCTTAGCCTAGGTAAGGTCCATCTTGTTGTGATAGACACAAACAAGAACAAATAAGTTTTAGCGAGTGTAATAAAAATATCTACTGTAATTCCAAAAATACCATATGCTTTATGTAGTTCAAAAAACTCAGAAGCGGATAGGTACGGAATAGAGATATTGGAACCACCCAAATAAAGAATTGTTACAAATAATGAAGAAGTTAATAAGTTTAAATAAGAAGCAACATAAAATAAACCAAATTTGATACCCGAATATTCGGTTTGATAACCCGCCACTAATTCTTCTTCAGCTTCTGGTAAGTCGAAAGGTAATCTTTCACATTCTGCTAGGGAAGAAATTAGAAAAATGACGAAACCCGTAGGTTGACGCCACAAATTCCACCCCCAAAAATCATATTTTGATTGTGCATCAACTATATCAACTGTACTTAAACTGTTAGATAATCCTAGTCGGTGATAACATTACTGTCCCCATCTCTAGTACAGAACCGTACATGAGATTTTCACCTCATACGGCTCCTCGAAAGCCTCAAATAAATCTAAGTACCAGACCTATTATTTATCTATTGATATATCCGTAAGTAAGATAGATAAGATTCAAATCGATCGGACGGTTCTGAATTAAACTCATTAAATTCCGTCTGTTCTAATAAAAAATGGAATTTAAATAATAAAGAGAAATGAAATTAAGAGAAATCTATTTTAATAAAAGATACAAAAGGTACTTCTGAATTGATCTCATCCCTTAAAAATTTAAATTTGTTGAGTAATAACCGAATTATGCAATAAAATATTTTTTTATTTATTTTCAATAACCCCTCGTCGTTTTTGATTACGAAAAATAATTACACATTAGCTTCTGAATTATGAAATTCATTCTATTTCCATAAATATGGATATAATAAAATAATAATAAAAAAAGAAAAAGGGACCCCCTTTTTTTATTATTATTTTTTCGTTCCGTTTCTTCTTCTTTTTTTTGTAAGGAAAGGGGGTAACTAAAAAAAATTAAAGGATTATTTCGTTCCCGATAGTTATTTATTTACTCAGTGGATAGGAGCATACTCTGGATCGGAATTGTGGGGAGTACTGCCTTCTTTTTTCTACCGACTTAAAGCCCCAATTTGTATTCTTTATTCTATTATGTGTAAATACTATTTGAGATGATTTACAAAATCTGCGTTACTAATCCTTTGTGTATCTTGGTGTTTCTAACAATCCACTCCTTTTTTTATTAACCCCCTTAATTTATGTTAATCCATGTATGATACTTCATACAAAAAAAATACAATATGGTAGCGAAAACTTAATTCAGGTTGGTCTTTTGATCCCGCTTCAAAACAGGATGACTAATCACCCAATCTTGGGGTAAATGGATTCTTCTGCTTATAATTTTTTTTTTTCACTTAATTCTTATACATAGAAAATGAGACTCGGTATTTTTACTGCAATTTCAGATGATCATACTATTTTTAATTATAAAAATCCATAGTAATATATTTAGAAATTCTATTCAATCGAAGCTGTTTTATTTCACTCATATAACTATCTGATTTAGTTCTTCAACTCCAATTTGCGAAGAATAATCAAAATAGAATAATCAAAATGAAGATATCTATTCATTTTATTCCACCCCTTTCCTGTTTCCTAAAAAGTCCTATAAAGAAAGAGAGGAGTATGGGAATACCACTGAAAAATTTATGTCTCAACGAATCGCACGTAGAGATATTGATAACACACATAGAGTTAACGGTATTTCATAACTAATTGATTGAGCAGCAGCTCGTAGACCACCCAAAAAGGAATATTTATTATTTGACCCATATCCTGACATAAGAAGTCCAATGGGAGCAATACTAGAAATAGCAATCCATAAAAAAACACCGATATTGAGATCAGATAAAATGAAGTTATAACTAAAAGGAATTACTGAATAACTTATTAGAATTGATATAACTGATATGGATGGCCCAATACTGAATAAACGAATATCTCCCCTAGAGGGAATAATATTCTCTTTGAAAAGTAGTTTTGTTCCGTCTGCTAGAGCTTGAAGCACTCCAAAAGGACCGGCGTATTCTGGCCCAATACGCTGTTGTATACCAGCGGATATTTCTCTCTCTAACCATACAATTGCTAGTACACTTATTATGATTCCCAATACAAGAATCAAAATAGGGACAAGTATCCATAGAATTCCATAGAATTCTTTTAAATATTCCAATCCAGAAAAAGAATGGATATCTTGTATTTCTGTTGCATCAATTATCATTTCAACGATCAACTTCCCCCATAATGATATCTATGCTACCTAGTATTGTCATAATATCAGCCAATTTCATTCTTTTAACTAATTGCGGAAGAATTTGCAAATTGATAAAACCCGGTGGACGAATTTTCCATCTCCAAGGAAAACTATTCTGATCCCCTATTAGAAAAATTCCTAATTCTCCCTTTGGGGCCTCGACTCTTACATAAAGTTCCTGTTTCGGCAACTCAAAAGTCGGAGAAAGTTTTTTACTAATGAATCGATATTCAAAATCATTCCATTCCGGTTCCCGTTCTCTATTAAAGTAGCGTATTTCTAAATTCTCATACGGCCCCCCAGGAATTCCTTCCAAAGCCTGTTGAATTATTTTTATGGATTCGATCATTTCACCAATTCGAACTAAATAACGAGCTAATGAATCTCCTTCTTTTTGCCATTGAATTTCCCAATCAAATTCTTCGTAACACTCATAATTATCAATTTTACGTAGATCCCACTGTATTCCGGAAGACCTAAGCATTGGTCCTGATAAACCCCAATTTATTACCTCCTCTCCACCAACAATGCCTACTCCTTCAACCCGTTCTAAAAAAATAGGATTTCGCGTAATAAGTTTTTGATATTCAATAATCCCAGTTAAAAAATAATCGCAGAAATCAAAACATTTATCTACCCAACCATGAGGTAAATCAGCTGCTACCCCCCCGATACGAAAAAAATTATGCATCATTCTCATACCTGTCGCAGCTTCGAATAGATCATATATTAATTCCCTTTCTCTGAAAATATAGAAGAAAGGGGTTTGTGCACCAATATCTGCCATAAAAGGTCCCAGCCATAGTAGGTGAGAAGCTATACGACTCAACTCTAACATAATTACTCGGATATAGCTGGCTCTTTTAGGTACTTGAATATTTCCCAACTGTTCCGGTCCGTTTACGCTTATTGCTTCTGTGAACATAGTAGCTAAATAATCCCAACGTGTTACATAAGGCAGATATTGTACAATTGTTCGGTTTTCTGCAATTTTTTCCATTCCTCTATGTAAATAACCCAATATTGGTTCACAATCAAGAACATCCTCACCATCCAGAGTAACAATAAGTCGAAGAACACCATGCATTGATGGGTGGTGAGGGCCCATATTGACTATCATGAGGTCGTTTCTTTTAGTTCGGACATTCATAAGTTTTTCCTCGACTCATTGTTCCACGAATCGTTAAAAAAAAATAAGTTCATCAAAATTCAAGATCTACGAAATCGAATAATTGAAAACGACTCTTCAAATTAACGAATTTATGATTCCCTAATATTCAACTGATTTATTGATTTTTTATAACGTATTCCATTTTTATTTGACAAATAAGACAATAGTCGTTGCCGTTTTCCCAGAATTTTACGTAACCCTCTTTGAGATAAATAGTCTTTTCGGTGCAATTCAAAATGAGAGGTAAGTCTTCGTATTCTATTAGTGAAATTGAATACTTGAAATTCAACCGATCCGGGGTTTTCTTCTTTTTTTTTTTGTGAAATGAGTGGTATAAATGAATTTTTTACCATATAAAGCCCTCCCTTTTTATTTTATATTATAAATATTTTTATTGATCAGTAAAAATAATGACACTAATTTTTTATTTTTTATATAAAAAAATATTATTTTAATAATTACTTATTGATTTTTTTTTTCAAATCAAATTCATTATTATTAATCAATTCAAATAGTTATCCAAACTGTATTTATTTTATGGATTTAAAAAATAAAAAATGGGATACTTAAAATCAAAAAAAAAAAGACGATTTTGTTGATTCATTTTTGATCTAATGGATACACCATTGAATTTGTATCAATGTCTAAGAATAGAAATTAACATAGTAGTGCGTATACACAGGTATGTATGGATCCTTTTGTCTCACATATCAGATATGTTACGTTGAATACTAGAAAAATGTAGTTTATGAATTTTCAATCGTGGATACATATATACTCTTACTATACTCAAACGACTTCCATTATGGGTATGAAACCAATAGCGATTTATACAAGCTAAATCTTCTAATCGAAAATTTGGCCAAAGAAATAATTTCAAATTCATTAGCTTTTTTTTATCTCTATAAAGATCCTTATTTTTAGTCAAAATTTGATAGCAATTATTGACTTTATTCTCGTTGTAAACTAGTGTATTTCTATGCACACTATTTGTATTCCCAGGATTAAAACAAATTAGAATTCTCAATTCTCTACGACGCCTACTGGATAAAATATTTTCAGGAACAAACAAATCATAATGATTATTTTCGTTATTTTCTATTATCTTTTCATCTCTTGTTCTTCTAATGTATTTATCAAAATTCTTCTTAGAAACATGAGTTTTTTCAAAATATCTTTGATGAATTTGGTGCTTATTCTTATGAATCAACGGAAGCGCTGCAGTTTGATATATAAAAACTTGTTCATTGTTTTTTTTAGACAGACGAACTGGTTCGATAATAAATACTCCCTTTTTCATCAATTCTTTATTTTTACTCAATCCACGATAAGTGAAATTCTTCTTCTTATTAATCACCATAATATCGAGACTTAGTTCTCCCCTTTGAATAGAGGCTATAGAGATTGCTTTTATATTTCTCAATCTAATTAGGAGACAATATACTTTAATATTATTCAATATTCTTTGATTTAAGAAACCTTTACACTTCAAATGAAAACCAAAATACTTTCTTAGTAAGAAATTAAGTTCTGCCTCTATCTTGTTCTTGTATCTCTTTGTGTTTATATCCTTATTCCTTTTATCGTCTGACCCTACATAATCTTCTTCAATATTTTTATCTTCTTTTGAAGGAGTTGATTTAATATCTATGCGACCCACGTACTCTGCTTTTTCTCGATTTTGAGTTTCTAACCCCAAATCCAGAGATTTTTTTTTTTTTGATGGTCTAAAAATACCTACTCTTTTTTTCCTTCCACTAATGTTTTTCTTTTCACTACCATTTGGATTAAAATTAAACTGGAAAAAAATTAATTTGATTGGTATGATCCACGGGTTACTCATATATGTATTATAAAATATCACAAATTTCGAAAAGAACCAAAATTCCAGATTCGATCTGAAACGATTTAGTTTTTGTACATTCATTTCTATCCAATCAAAATACTTTCTATCGATATTTTTTTCCATCTCTATAATAGCATCTTCTGTTATATAATTCTTTATAGAGATATCACTTGTTATATCAAATAATTTTTTTTTACTAGTCTTGTAATTATAATAAATCGTTTGTTTCTTATTTTCACTTGCTTGGAATGGTGATCTATATCCATAAATATATGAGTCCTTCTTATCTGCATAATTAATAGATTTATATGATAGAAGATCATATTGATATTGTTTTTTAATTTTTTTTTTTTTTGTTAATGAGCTTACTTGTTGTTGTTTTTTGTAAAGAATTAATCCGGTTTTTTCATAGGAATCCCATTTGGTTAAATCTTTATTTTGAGCCACACGACGTTCAGTCATTCTATTTTTCCATTTTTGTGATACTAGCTTCGACCATTTGCTAGGAGAGAAATCATATTGATAATGACCCTTTAACCAATTTGTCCATTGATTCGTTGCGGAATTCGGGGGATTCTTATGTCTTAATTTGGAATGAAATATTCCCTGTACTCCAAAAAAATAATCCTGTATTTCATTCTTAATAAAAAAAGATCTTTCATGATATTCAAAAACGTATCTTACCCTATACTTATATAAGTTAATAATTTTGGTTTTTGATAAATTATAAAATACATATGCTTGTGACAAAGAGGCTAAATCACAAGAATTCTGTGAATTAGTATTCCTAGTATTATTATTACTATAAGATTTGTATATAATGGAAATAAAGTGAATTAAACTTTGATTTGTTTTATCAGTACTTTCTCTATTTGCTTCATTATTGGAAATGGATTTATTTATAATTTTTTTTGTTGAGTCAAGAAAAAGTTGTACATTGATATTAGGAATACAAATGATCCATAGAAACATATCTATGTATACCCTTTCTACAAAAAATTGAAAAAAAGAATGCGATTTACGGGTTAATTGAGCATTTCTTCTTTGTACTATCTGTAAAATATTTTTTTTCAATTCTAATCTTTTAGCAACATAAGTAGTTTTGTTCGGATTAAGATTTCTCTCTAAAATTAGAAACCTTCGTTTATTTTCTTTTGTCATTTTTTCGATTTGTTTTATGATTATCTTTGTTTTAGCATTCATATCTTTTATTTTTTTTTCAGTCAATGAACAATTTGTCAAATTAATAGATTGAATTGGGATGGATGATTCAACAATCAGTGGATTATTCTTACTGATTGTTGAATCATTTTTGTTTTTAATCAATTGATATCTTTTTTTGAATACAAATAGAAAAAAAGAATTTTTGAGTAGTTTTATTTTTTCGTTTAAAAATAGAATACTGTTGCGAATACTTTTGTTAATACTTTTGAGGATCCGTTTTGCTGTTTCTTTTGATATATTTAGAAACAATTTTGTTCTTTCATTTAAAACTTTTAGAACTATAAAAAAATTATTTTTTAATTTTTTCGTTTTTTTTTTGAGTTCTTTAAAAACGGGATAAAAAAAAAATGAAAGTCTATTTTGGCGATCGTCAGAAAAGGGCAATTCGACCTCCCCCCCAAAAATTGTTAAAAAGCAAAAGTTATCTTTTTTCGGTTTTTTTTTTTTCGTCGGATCTTTTTCTTTTTCAGTAGATCGTATCTTAGATCTGTGCCAAGGTTTAAGACGAAAAGGAAATAATATCTTTACCTGAATACCATCTGTTAGCCATTTCTTTGGAAATTCTTTTTCGGATAATTGAACGCCATTATAGGTGCATTTAATATACATTTCTCTATTCCAATCCCGAAAATCTTCTGACCATTCTGGAAATTGAAATAATAGTATACGAATGATATTTTTAGTTATTATCAATGAAGGTAATAGAATATATTTTCTAAGAATCGATTGGGTTATTAATAAGAAACCTCTTATTACTTGAGCAAATATAATGCTATCCCAGGCTTCTCCTATTTCTATACGCCTTTTTTCCTCTTTTTCGTTTTTTTTTTTTTCTCTCTCCTCCCCTTTTTCACTTTCTTTTGTCTTTTCCTCTGTTGGAGAATACGGAAGTTTAAATTCTGTCTTTTTTCGCATCCAGTTTTTAAACATAAAAAATATTTTTATTGATTCGAAAATATCTAAAGAAACAAACAGGGGTTTCTCCATTTTATCCAAAAAAAGGGGGGAATGTACACTTCCTTGAAAGAGTTTCCAAGTAACTATTTTACGTCTTTGAGCGCGTATGGATCCTTTTATTATGTCTCGCCGAAAATCCGGTTGTTGTGAATAACGTATTAAAGCCAATTCCCCCTTTTTATCAGTCTTATCAGTATTCTTAGTATGGCTATAAGTATCGTCATTTTTTGATGTTTTATTTTTAGTAAAAATCACTACACGTTTGGCTTTTCTAGAACGAATCTGATAATTCTCTACCTTTCCCTCCAGCTGTTCCAATTCGTCGATTAATTTGTATGACCAGCGAGGAACTTTTTTACTAATTTCATTTAGTCCAAAACATTTTTTGTTTCTATTTACAGTTGTTTTATCCTTTAGATCAGTTATAATCGCATCGAAAAAAAAATGTATTTTTTTTTTTTCGGAATACTTTTTATTTATTTGTGGATATTCTCGAAATAAATAAAGTACTTTAAAATTCAAGCTTGATACTGATTTTCTCGAAAATTTGCCGATTAACTTAAAAAAAAAAAAACAAATTTCAGTTAATAAGGATTTATTATCAAATGTATCTGCTTTTTCTTCAAATTCTGGATAATTACTATTAATATTACTATTAATATAAAGAAGGGTACCATGAATTTTATTTATCAAAATGTAATTTTTTATGTAAGTTTCATTTTTTATTGAGGTTAAAAAAGTTTTTTTTATTCGTCCACGAGACCATCCGTTCAAGAAAGGATCATCTATTTTAGTTAAGTATTTTGTTTGGGTCTCGTCATTACACAATCGAATTCGATTTTCAAATAGATCCAAAGGAAAAAATTCCTTATCTAGAATTTTTGCCCTATTTAAAAATTCATTGCTTAGTTTTTTTCTTTTTTTTTCATTAGTGGAGCTCCAATAATTAGACAATTCATCATAGCAAATTTTTGCTCTTGCTAAAAGAGCGGTTTTTGTTTCGATCATTTGAAGAAAAGTCGACAAATTTGGTGGATACGTAAAAGATATTCTTTCTTTTCCATCACTTTGACACGTATCAAAAAAAAATTGTGAAATTTCATTTCTTATAAAATTTTCAAATCGATCATTTTTTATATATCGCAATGGACGACTTCTTCGTTTATAGTCAAAAAGAGTGGTTACAAGAAATTTTTCAAATCCGAAGACATATTCTCCCTCTTTGGTTTTGTACAAATTCTTTTTTTTTTCCGAAAGATGATACGGATAAAGATCCTCTTTGATTAATTTCTTTTGTTCTTGTTTAGTTCCTTCAATTTTTGAAGTTCTTTCGATATCAAT